GTTGATTTACTTATAATATGGAGAGAATAAGTCGTGGGAATTTGACAGATCTAGGGAGATGGCTGTCTAAAGAAAATAAATTCCTTAAAGTAGCAGTATTCAATTAATAAGGGTCAATTTGTGGGATGGTTACTTGATCTTGTAATGTTATTACTTGATTTTAAGTTAAGCTCGTATGTGCTTTGTGTTTTCCTTGTTTTCGGGTTTGGCAAGGTTAAATAACACATTGTTACATGAGTTTAACGGGGGGTAGGGGGTTTGTCCACTTAAAAGACCAGGTACTTGCTACTGAGCGCGTGCGGGCGCGCACGTGGGTGTACACGTGGGTGTACACGTGGGTGTACACGTGGGTGTACACGTGGGTGTACACGTGGGTGTACACGTGGGTGTACACGTGGGTGTACACGTGGGTGTACACGTGGGTGTACACGTGGGTGTACACGTGGGTGTACACGTGGGTGTACACGTGGGTGTACACGTGGGTGTACACGTGGGTGTACACGTGGGTGTACACGTGGGTGTACACGTGGGTGTACACGTGGGTGTACACGTGGGTGTGTATACGCACGGGGGGAGACTGTAAGAGTGATATGTCCTGTAACCATGAAACTATATTCCCCGTAAGGTCCATATTCATGAGGTATTAGAATGGGTCAATCCAACCATACTCCATGCCCCTGCATCATTGAGTTCATGCCCCGGCTCCTCATTATGCTGGTGGGGAAGGTACATTAAAAAGCCCAGCTTGACGGAAAAGCTCCTGAACCCAGGCCTCTACGGCCATAGCTGAGTCCAAGCATACCCCTATTAAAAATCCTACTAAAGGCATGACACCACAGTTATGCCGCGGCATGGGCTGATTAGTCATTAATCCATCGTGATGTCTTATTTAAGAGGAACGAATGGGCGATTCTAAACTGCCATGGCCCTGAAGCAAGAACCAGATGCCGTTTACGACCCAAGTGAGAAACCCCCAAGTTAAATGGGCCTGGGACAAGAAGAGGCGTACTGATTGGGCGGGTTGCTGGTTTCACGGAGGTTGGTAGATCAAGGGACACCCTTTGGGTGTGGATAGTCATATTGACGAGAATTAAATATAAATCCAATGGTCTATGCACGATTAATAAATATAATGTCCTACAGTTGATTAATCATATATAACCATAACTGGATATTCATACATTTCACTTAATGATAATGTTGAGTAATAATATAATATCATTAATACATTAACTTATATTACTTGCTTAATATTCATGGGGTAACATAATATAATGTACTATTATACATATATGCCCTTAATTAATATGGGGTAATAAAATATATGCACGAATTACATAGGGCCGTTCAAGGAGTAGTTTAAGCAGAATTTCAGCTTTGGGTGCTGAAGGTGGGGTTTGATACCTTCTCCTTGAGTCTGCGGGGGTGTTGCCCCCTTTTCTGGTTTACAAGACCAGTGTAATTAATATACTACACAGACTCTTCATTTTAAGAGATAGTTTTCTACGGCACTAACTAGTGGTATGAACACTAAGAAGATGAGGAAATATAGGACGGAGGCTACTTGGCCGATGATTACATAAGGATATTCAACTGGTTGTCCTCCAATTCAGGTTAGTGTAAGTAAGACTGCTACGAGTAGTCAAAATAAGCATTGGCTAAGGGGTCGGAATATTATGCTTCGTTGTTTGGAGATGTGAAGTATTGGAACGATTGCTAGGATTAAGATAGATATTACTAGGGCTAGTACTCCCCCGAGTTTGTTCGGGATGGAACGTAGGATTGCGTAAGCAAAAAGGAAGTACCATTCTGGCTTAATGTGTGGGGGAGTATTAAGGGGGTTTGCTGGTGTGTAGTTGTCTGGGTCTCCTAGGAGATCTGGTGAGAATAAAACTAATGCTGATAGGACTGTTAATATAATTAGGAATCCTAGATGTTCTTTGATTGTGTAGTAAGGGTGGAATGGGATTATGTCTGGGTCTGATGGAATGCCTGTTGGGTTGTTTGATCCAGTTTCGTGGAGGAATAAGAGGTGTACTATTACCAGAGCTGATACAATGAAGGGGAGTAGGAAGTGGAAGGCGAAGAATCGGGTGAGAGTTGCTTTGTCTACGGAGAAGCCTCCTCAGATTCATTGGACAAGGTCGGTTCCGATATAGGGGATGGCGGAGAGTAGGTTAGTGATGACTGTAGCCCCTCAAAAGGATATTTGTCCTCAGGGCAGGACATAGCCTATGAAAGCGGTGGCTATCACTGCGAATAGGAGAAGGATTCCGACATTTCATGTTTCTGAATATGTGTAAGATCCATAGTATAGTCCTCGGCCTACGTGGAGATAAAGGCAGATAAAGAATATGGATGCTCCGTTGGCGTGGAGATAGCGAAGAGTTCATCCGTAGTTGACGTCTCGGCAGATATGGGCAACGGAGTCAAATGCGGTCGCTGTATCGGAGGTGTAATGTATGGCTAGGAATAGTCCTGTTAGGATTTGTACTGCTAGACATGCCGCTAAAAGGGAGCCAAAGTTTCATCAGGAAGATAGGCTTGAGGGGGCGGGGAGGTCCACGAAGGAGCTGTTGATAATTTTTAGGAGGGGGTGGGTTTTTCGAATGTTGGTCATTATAGTTCTTATAGTTGAAAGTACAACGGTGATTTTTCATGTCATTGGTCATGGGCTTAGCCATGTAAGAATAATGGCAGGATATACTGTATTTATTTTAAGTATTATTTTTGTGCTGAGCTTTGTTGGTTTTTCTTCAAAGCCTTCCCCTATTTATGGGGGTTTAGGGTTGATTGTAAGTGGGGGTGCGGGGTGTGGTATTGTAATGAGTTTTAACGGGTCTTTTTTAGGTTTGATGGTGTTTTTGATTTATTTGGGGGGGATGTTAGTGGTATTTGGGTATACTACGGCCATAGCCACGGAGCAGTATCCGGAAGTGTGAGTGTCTAGTAAAACGGTATTGGGGGCTTTTATTGTTGGAGTCCTTATGGAGTTTATTTTGGTTTTTACTGTTTTAGGGGATATGGAGTTGGAGGTGGTTTTTGAATTTAATGAGTTAGGGGACTGGGTTATTTGGGATGCGGAGGGTTTGGGGGCTGTAAGTGAGGAAGTTTCAGGGGTTGCTGGTTTATATAGTTACGGTAGTTGATTAGTGGTTATTACTGGTTGGTCTCTTCTTGTTGCGGTTTTAGTAATTATGGAGATTACGCGTGGGGGATAAATAGTAGGAGGGTTAATAGGAATGTAATGAGGAAAGATATAAAGTAGAGTTTGATGAGGCCCTTTTGGTTAGATACTAGGATGGAAGATTTTAGTTGGATGAGGGAAATTGTTTTAGGGAGAATTGTTTCTAATCAGGTAAGGTCTAGTAAGTGGGATGCTAGTTTTTGGCTTATTGTTAGGTTTGCTATAGGGGGGAGCCGGTGTATAATAGTTGGGAAGTATCCGAGGAGATTAGAGAATTTGAAGACGTTGGAGGGTGCTTTGAATTTTAGATTAAGGGTTATTAGGTTTAATTCCAGGGCTAAGGCGAATCCTGTTAAGGTTACGGCGAGAGCTATAAGTTTTAGGTAGAGGGGTATGGTTATTGGGGGGATGGTTATTGGAGGAATATTTATAGAGATTAAGAACCCGGCAAAGATGCTTCCTATTAGAAGGCGTTTAATGGCGTTCACTAAAAGGGGGTTGTTTTCATTGATTAGGATCAGGGTGGGGGAACGTGGTTGGCCTAGTAATGCGGAGAAGATAATGCGAGTGCTGTATACGGCCGTGAGGGTGGTGGCGATTAGTGTTATGAGAAGGGCTCAGGCGTTTATGTAGGAGGTGTTGGCTGCTTCAATAATTAGGTCTTTGGAGTAAAAGCCTGTTAAGAAGGGAATGCCCGTTAGGGCTAGGCTTCCTACTGTTATGGCTGTTGAGGTGAAAGGTATTGTTTTAAAGAGGCCTCCTATTTTCCGAATATCTTGTTCGTCATTTAGGCTGTGAATGATTGATCCTGAGCATAGGAAAAGTATAGCTTTGAAGAAGGCGTGTGTGCAGATGTGTAAGAATGCTAGGTGTGGTTGGTTGATTCCAATGGTTACTATTATCAAGCCTAGTTGGCTTGAAGTTGAGAATGCGACCATTTTTTTAATGTCATTTTGGGTGAGTGCGCATATTGCTGTGAAGAGGGTGGTAATAGCTCCCAAGCATAGGGCTATTGTTTGGGCCGTAGGGTTATTCTCTATTAGGGGGTAGAATCGGATTAGGAGGAAGATACCTGCTACAACTATAGTGCTTGAGTGGAGTAGGGCTGATACAGGGGTGGACCCTTCTATTGCTGATGGAAGTCATGGGTGTAAGCCGAATTGGGCGGATTTTCCTGTTGCAGCTAGGAGGAGGCCTATAAGAGGAAGGAGGGTAGAATTTGAGTCTAGTGAGAAGATTTGTTGAAATTCTCATGAGTTGGAATATGTGAGGAATCACGCTATCGATAGAATAAAACCAATATCTCCAATTCGGTTATAGAGGATTGCTTGTAGGGCAGCTGTATTGGCATCTGCTCGGCCGTACCACCATCCAATCAGGAGGAAGGATATAATTCCTACGCCTTCTCAGCCGATGAATAGTTGGAATAGATTGTTGGCTGTTACTAGGATTAATATTGTAATCAAGAATATTAGGAGGTATTTGAAAAATCGGTTAATATTAGGGTCTGAGTGTATGTATCATATTGAGAATTCTAGGATGGATCAGGTTACGAATAGTGCTACTGGCATGAATAGTACGGAGAAGAAGTCTAGTTTGAAGCTAAGGGTTAGTTTTAGGGTCTGAATTGTAGTTCAGTGTCAGTTGGATACTATAGTTTCTTGGTTGGAGTGAATAAATAGTAACATAGGAATTATACTAACTAAGAAGGAGTAGGAAACTATGGTTTTTACATAGTGGGGGTAGTTGGGGCGAGTTTCAGTACTAAAGGCTGTTATTAGAACTGGTATAATTAATATAGCCAGAGATGTAAGTATTGTAGAGGAGACTAGGTTTATTACTTTTATTTGGAGTTGCACCAATTTTTTGGTTCCTAAGACCAATGGATAACTTCTATCCTTTAAAAGTGTAAGAAAGCCGTGTTGTTAAGCACGGGAACAAAGAGTTAGCAGTTCTTGTATGCTTTCTTGGTAAGTAAGAATGTTTTAGTTTCTATTGTTAGATTCACAATCTAATGTTTTTATTAAACTATACTTACAGTAAGGGGTTCCTAGAATGATTATGGGGTTAATGGATAGGAGTAGTAGGGGGATGAGGTGTATAGTTATAAGAGTATTTTCTCGTGTGTAGGAGGGTAAGATATTGTTGATATGGTGAGTATATTTGCCCCGTTGGGTCATAATTAGTATATATAGAGAGTATAGGGCTGTAATGATAATATTCAGGCCTAGGAGGATGATGGTTAAATTAGATCAGTTAAATATAGATATGATTACAAATAACTCTCCGATTAGATTGATGGTTGGTGGTAAAGCTAGGTTTGTAAGACTTGCTAGAAGTCATCATGTGGCTATTAAGGGTAGGAGCGTTTGTAGTCCTCGGGCTAGGAGTATTGTTCGACTGTGTACTCGTTCATAATTTGAGTTAGCTAAGCAGAATAATATTGAGGAAGTTAGGCCGTGGGCGATTATTAATGCTGTTGCTCCTATAAAGCTTCAGGGGGTTTGAATTAGGACAGCGACGATGACTAGGGCTATGTGGCTGACAGAGGAGTACGCGATGAGGGACTTAAGGTCTGTTTGGCGTAGGCAAATAGAGCTAGTTATGATTATACCTCATAGGGAAAGTATTATAAATGGGTATGCTATGAATTTGGTTGTTGGGTCGAGTAATACTGTAATACGTAGCATACCATATCCGCCTAGTTTTAGTAGAATTGCTGCAAGGACTATAGAACCTGCGATGGGGGCTTCAACGTGAGCTTTGGGAAGTCATAGATGAAGGCCGTATAGTGGTATTTTAACTATGAAGGCTATTATACATGCGAGTCAGAGAAGGCCAGTATTTCAAGAAGTTGACAGGGGGTTAATTCAATATTGTATTAGTAGGAGGTTTAATGTTCCTATTGAATTTTGAAGGTGGACTAAGGCAACGAGTAATGGTAGGGAGCCTACTAGGGTGTAAAATAGAAAATATAGTCCTGCGTTCAGGCGTTCTGTTTGGTTTCCTCATCGTGTAATAATGATTAGGGTTGGAAGTAATGTGGCTTCAAATAGAATATAAAATATGATAAGTTCTGTGGATGTAAATGTTATGATTAGGAAGACTTGGAGTGAGACTAATATAGTGATATATAGTTTTTTTCGGGATAAGGTTTCGTTGGTGAGATGGAATTGGCTGGCGATGAGTATGAGAGGAAGTAACCATATAGTTAGTATCAGTAGGGGAGTGGATAAGGAGTCGGAAAAGAATATTAGTGATAGGTTGAGGGTATTGTCGGCGAATTGATTAATTAGGGGCAATCATAGGATACTAATTAGGAGGCTGTGGGTTGTGGAGTTAATTCAGATTATTTTGGGGGGTGAAACTCATGTAAGGGGGATAAGCATAATAGTGGGGATAATGATTTTTAGCATTGTAGGAGGTTAAGGTTTTGCACATAATCTATCCCATAGGTAGTTGACACTATTACTAGTAGAGATAATCCTAGGGCTGCTTCGCAGGCGGCGAAGACTAAAAGGATAATGGGTAATATGCTGGCTAGTGTTAGGTGAGAGTTGAGAATTGTTACTGTTATTATCACGAATAGGGATAATATTATGCCCTCTAGGCAGATGAGGGAGGATATTATATGAGAGCGATATATTAGTAGGCCTAGTAAGGAAATTATGAATGCTAGGAATATGTTTATGTAGGTAAAGGACATTAGATAATTATGATTTTTATCATAATCTAGTGAGTCGAAATCACTTATTTTGTTTAAACTAATTATCATTATTCAGATCATTCTAGGCCTTCTTGTGATCACTCGTAAGCTAGGCTAATAGCTAATAATAAGATGAGTATTAGGGCTATGGGGAGTATAGTTTGTAGGTTGTCGGTTTGGGTTGCTCATGGTAAGGGTAGGAGGAGTGCGATTTCTAGGTCGAAAAGTAAAAAGGTGATGGCTACTAGGAAAAATTTTATTGAGAAAGGTAGTCGGGCAGATCCTAGGGGGTCAAATCCACATTCATAGGGACTTGTTTTTTCTGTGTAGCTGTTAGTCTGGGGAAGTCAGAATGCGATAGTTACGAGTAAAGAGGCTAGGAGTATATTTGTGAATAGTGTAATAATTATGTTAATTATTCTTTTCCGGGTTTTGCCGGAGCTAACTGATTGGAAGTCAGTTGTACTGGTTAATACTAAAAGAATAAGAGCCTCATCAATAGATTGATACATATAGGAATAGTCATACTACATCTACGAAATGTCAGTATCAGGCGGCGGCTTCGAATCCAAAGTGATGATTAGATGTAAAGTGGAATTTTAATTGTCGAAGAAGGCATACGATAAGGAAGGTGGATCCGATGATAACGTGAAGTCCGTGAAACCCAGTGGCTATAAAGAATGTGGAGCCATATACCCCGTCTGAAATTGTAAAAGGTGTTTCGTAGTATTCTGATGCTTGTAGTAGGGTAAAGTATAGGCCTAGGCAGATTGTGATAAATAAGGCTTGAAGTATATGTTTGCGGTTTCCCTCTATGAGACTGTGGTGGGCTCAGGTGATGGATACTCCTGAGGCTAATAATACAGATGTATTTAGAAGGGGGACGTCTAGGGGGTTTAGGGGAGTAATACCTGCTGGTGGTCAATATCCTCCTAGTTCGGGAGTTGGTGCTAGGCTTGAGTGATAGAAGGCTCAGAAGAATCCGAAGAAGAAAAACACTTCTGAGATAATGAATAGGATTATTCCGTAGCGTAATCCTTTTTGGACGACTGGTGTATGGTGTCCCTGAAAAGTGCCTTCTCGGACGATATCTCGTCATCATTGGTACATTGTTAGGGTATTGGTTAATAACCCTAAGGTTAGTAGTGTTGTGGAATTGAAATGGAATCATATTGCCAGCCCTGAGGTTAATAGGAGGGCTGATAGGGCCCCCGTAAGGGGTCATGGGCTAGGATTTACTATATGATATGCATGTGTTTGGTGGGTCATTAGGCATTGTCATGTAGATATAAGCTGACTAATAGGGTGAATACGTAGGCCTGAATTAGGGCTACAGCAAACTCTAGAATAGTCAGTAAAATTAGGATTACGAATGTGATGAGAGCAGTGGTTGCGCTGATACTTATTAAAGCGAGGGTTGCGCCTCCGATTAGGTGAATTAGGAGGTGGCCTGCAGTGATATTGGCGGTTAGCCGTACGGCTAATGCCATTGGTTGAATGAATAGGCTGATTGTTTCGATAATAATCAGCATGGGAATTAAGGGTAGTGGGGTGCCTTGTGGGAGGAAATGTGCGAGGGAAGATTTAGTTTTATATCGGAATCCTAAGATGACTGTTCCTGCTCATAGAGGAATAGCCATTCCGAGGTTTATTGATAGTTGTGTTGTTGGGGTAAAGGAGTGGGGGAGTAGACCTAGCAGGTTTGTTGTCCCAATGAATAGAATTAAGGATATAAGTATTAGAGCTCACGTTTGACCTTTGTGATTATGAATAGAGAGTATCTGTTTAGAGGTTAAGTGGATTAGTCATTGTTGAATGGCTACTAGCCGGTTATTGATTAGTCGGTTGGTTGATGGAAATATAATGGTGGGGAATATAATAATAAGGATAACAATGGGGAGGCCCATTATTGTAGGGGTAATGAAAGAGGCGAATAAATTTTCGTTCATTTAGTGTTTCAAGGGGTTAAAGATTCAGTGATCTTAGTTGTTTTTGCCTCTGGGGCTTCATAGTAATAGTGGCTAGAGATTTTTAGTTGTATAATAATAAATAATGTAATAATTGTAGAGAGGATTGTAATAAATCATGTGGATGTATCCAGTTGAGGCATGTCATTAAGGGGAAAAATTTTAATTCCCAGTCTTTAACTTAAAAGGTTAATGCTGAAATAGCTTCTTAATGAAGTTATGCTATGGATGCTGATCATTTCTCGAAGTATTCTAGGGTAACTATTTCGAGGACAATTGGTATGAAACTATGGTTTGAACCGCAGATTTCAGAGCACTGACCATAATACAGGCCGGGTCGGGTAGAGAGTAGCGTTGTTTGGTTGAGTCGTCCGGGAATTGCATCTGTTTTTAAACCTAGGGATGGGACGGCTCAGGAGTGGAGGACGTCTTCAGAGGAGATAAGCATGCGAATAGTTGTTTCCATGGGAAGAACAACTCGATTATCCACTTCTAGAAGGCGCAGATCTCCCATGTTTAAGTCGGGTGTAGGGATTATGTAAGAGTCAAAGCATAGTTCTGAGTAGTCAGTATATTCATAGCTTCAGTATCATTGATGGCCCATAGTTTTAACTGTCATGAATGGGTTGTTGATTTCATCTATTATGTATAGAATTCGTAGGGAGGGTAGGGCGATAGTAATTAAAATGATGGCTGGTAGAATTGTTCAGATGGTTTCTACTTCTTGAGCATCTATTGTACTTGTATGAGTCAAACGGGTTGTTAATATGGAGGAAATAATATATAAGACTAGGGAGCTGATTATAAATACAATTATTAAAGTATGGTCATGAAAATGTAGTAGTTCTTCCATGATAGGGGAAGTTGCATCTTGAAGTCCTAGCTGAAAGGGATATGCCATAAGAGGTATACAGGGGTTCCACCTGTAATTTAATTTTGACAAAATTATGTAAATTTTACTAATACCTCATTATAGAGAAAGACATAGTGGCTATGGTGTTGGCTTGAAACCAATTTCAGGGGGTTCGATTCCTTCCTTTCTTATTTAGGGTTAACATATGTGGGTTCCTCAAATGTATGGTAGGGAGGAGGGCATCCGTGTAATCATTCAATATTAGTAGTAGTTAGTTCTACGATTGATACTTCTCGTTTGGCTGCGAATGCTTCTCATACCATGAAAACCATTAACATCACTGCTGTGAGGGAGATGAAAGAGCCTATTGATGAAACAGTATTTCAAGTTGTGTAGGCATCTGGGTAGTCGGAGTAACGTCGTGGCATTCCAGATAGGCCTAGGAAGTGCTGTGGGAAAAAAGTCAAGTTGACTCCTACAAATATTACTAGGAAGTGGATTTTTGCTCAAGTTACATTTAGTGTATAGCCTGTGAATAGAGGGAATCAGTGTACAAATCCTCCTATAATAGCAAATACAGCCCCTATTGATAGGACGTAGTGGAAGTGGGCTACTACATAGTAAGTATCATGTAGGACAATATCTAATGATGAGTTAGCTAGGACGATACCTGTTAGACCCCCTACGGTGAATAGGAAAATAAAGCCAAGAGCTCAGAGTATAGCGGGGGATCATTTGATATTACCTCCATGAAGGGTGGCTAGCCAGCTAAATACTTTTACTCCTGTAGGAATAGCAATAATTATAGTGGCGGACGTGAAATAGGCTCGTGTGTCTACATCCATTCCAACTGTGAATATGTGGTGTGCTCATACGATAAATCCTAGAAATCCAATTGATATTATAGCTCATACTATGCCCATATATCCAAATGGTTCTTTTTTACCTGAATAGTAAGTTACTACATGGGAGATAATACCAAACCCTGGTAGAATTAAAATATATACTTCAGGGTGGCCCGAAAATCAGAATAAGTGTTGATATAGGATAGGGTCTCCTCCCCCGGCAGGGTCAAAGAAGGTAGTATTGAGATTACGGTCTGTCAGTAGTATAGTAATGCCTGCTGCTAGTACGGGAAGGGACAGTAGTAATAGGACAGCAGTAATAACGACAGACCATACGAATAAAGGTGTTTGATATTGGGAGAGAGCTGGGGGTTTTATGTTGATGATTGTAGTAATGAAATTAATAGCCCCTAGAATTGATGAGACTCCAGCTAGGTGAAGAGAAAAGATTGCTAGGTCAACGGAAGCCCCAGCATGTGCGAGATTTCCTGCTAAAGGTGGGTAAACAGTTCAGCCCGTACCCACTCCAGCTTCGACCGTAGAAGAGGCAAGTAAGAGTAGAAAAGAAGGAGGTAGGAGTCAAAAGCTTATATTGTTTATTCGAGGGAATGCCATATCAGGAGCCCCAATTATTAGAGGAACTAGTCAGTTGCCAAAGCCTCCAATTATGATAGGCATTACTATAAAGAAAATTATTACGAAAGCATGGGCTGTTACAACTACATTGTAAATTTGATTGTCGCCTAACAGGGCTCCGGGTTGACCGAGTTCGGCACGGATAAGAAGGCTTAGTGCGGTACCTACTATGCCGGCTCATGCGCCAAACAATAGATACAAGGTGCCGATGTCTTTGTGGTTAGTTGAGAAAAGTCATCGGGAGATGAACATAGGTAATATGGCCGAGTAGGTATTAGACTGTAAATCTAAAGACAGGGGTTGAATCCCCTTGTTACCAGGTCCTGTAGTGTTAAACATATTGAATTGCAAATTCAAAGAAGCAGCTTCAACTCTGCCGGGGCTTCTCCCGCTTTTTTTTTTGAAACAGCGGGAGAAGTAGATTGAAGCCAGTTGTTTAGGGTTTTTAGCTGTTAACTAAAGTTTCATGGGTTTGAAGCCCATCAATCTAGTAAGGGCTTAGCTTAAGTAAAGCGATTGATTTGCATTTAGTAGATGTAGGATAAGGTCTTGCAGTCCTTATGAAGCAGGAGTTAAATAATTATGTTATTTGCTTAGAGCTTTGAAGGCTCTTGGTCTGGTTTAACCTAAACTCCTAGTATAGGGTTATAATTAGGGGGGTTAGTGGGAGGGTTATTGTTGAGGCGATGATTAGGGGGATAGGGCCTGTTGTCTGTTTAATATCTTCAAAGTATCATTTGATTTTGTTGTTGTTTATTGTGGGGAATATAGTTAGGGATGTTGCGTATATTAGGCGTATATAGAAGTATAGGTTGAGTAGGGCTATTATTGCTATTATAGTGGGTAAGATCAAGTTGTCGTTTTTTGTTATTTCTTGAATGATTATTCATTTTGGTATAAATCCTGTAAGAGGAGGCAGTCCTCCTAGGGATAGTAATGTTGTTAAGATGATACTGGTGATTAAAGGTATTTTGTTTCATGTGTGGGAAAGGGAGAGTGTTGTTGTGGTTGAGGTTATGATAAGGAGTATAAATATGGTTAGTGTTATTGTGATATAGATTACGAGGTTGAGTAAGGTTATGGTTGGGTTGTAGATTAGAATGCTGGTTATTCATCCTATGTGGGCGATGGATGAGTAGGCCATGATTTTGCGTAATTGAGTTTGGTTTAGGCCTCCTCAGCCCCCGATTATTACGGAGAGGATCGATATGATTAGGAGGAGTTCTGGGTTAATTTTGGGGGAGATAATATATAGGATGGATAGGGGGGCTAGTTTTTGTCAGGTTAGGAGTAGGAGCCCTGATGATAGGGGAATGCCTTGTGTAACTTCTGGTACTCAGAAGTGGAAGGGGGCGAGTCCTAGTTTTATGCAGAGGGCGAGGGTTAGGATAGTTAGTGCGGTAGGGTTAATTATGTTTGTAACGGTTCATTGGCCTGAGTATAGTAAGTTGATGATTACGGCTAGTATTAGTAGTATGGATGCTGTGGCTTGGGTTAGAAAATATTTAACTCCTGCTTCAGTTGATCGGGGGTGGTGATTTTTTATTAGTATTGGGATGATGGCTAGCATGTTTATTTCAAAGCCGATTCAAACTAATAGTCAGTGGGAGCTTGTGATAACGATGATGGTTCCTAGAATAATAGTTGATATGATTGTGGAGAAGACTAGTGGATTTATTAGTACGGGAAGGATATAAACCAACATTTTCGGGGTATGGGCCCGATAGCTTATTTAGCTGACCTTACTAGGATTTAGTGTATGTGGTAGCACGAAGATTTTTGAATTCTTAGGGTTAGGTTCAATTCCTATAGTCCTAGAAATAAGGGGATATTAGCCCCTATGATTTACTCTATCAAAGTAACTCTTTTGTCAGACATATTTCTTATGTTTGAGGTGGAATGCTGGCTATGATAATTGGTATGGTGATATATCATATGCAGAGGGCTAATGTTAGGGGTAGGAAGTTCTTTCATAAGAGGTGTATTAGTTGGTCATATCGGAAGCGAGGGTAGGATGCGCGAATTCATAAGAATGTTATTGTGAGGAGAAGTGTTTTGATTGCGAAGTTTACAGAGTATAGTTCTGGGGTAGCTTTGTTGTATGTGCCCAGGAATAAAATGGTCGTTAGAGCATTTATTATGATAATGTTGGCGTATTCCGCCAGGAAGAACAGGGCGAAGGGGCCACCTGCGTATTCAACGTTGAACCCCGAAACTAATTCGGACTCTCCTTCTGTGAGGTCAAATGGGGCCCGGTTAGTTTCTGCTAGGGTTGAGATGAATCATATTATTGCTAAGGGTCATGCGGGTAGGATGAGTCAGATGTATTCTTGGGTAATAATTAGGGTTGATAGAGAGTAAGAGCCGCTTATTAGTAGGACAGAGAGTAGAATAATTGCTAGGGTTACTTCGTAAGAGATTGTTTGGGCGACGGCTCGGAGGGCTCCAATTAGTGCGTATTTTGAGTTTGATGCTCAGCCGGATCAGAGGATTGCGTATACTGCTAGGCTGGATATGGCTAGTAGGAATAGTACGCTGAGGTTCATGTTAATTAGTGGGTGGGGTATGGGTAGTGGAACTCATATGGTTAGGGCTAGTGTTAGGGCCAGGATTGGGGCGATGATAAATATAGTGATGGAGGATGTTAGTGGGTGTAGGGGCTCTTTGGTAAATAGTTTTACTGCGTCTGCGATTGGTTGAAGTAGACCGTAGGGGCCTACTACGTTGGGCCCTTTTCGTAGTTGTATATATCCTAGAACTTTTCGTTCTACTAGAGTGAGGAATGCTACGGCCAAGAGGACTGGGACGATAGTGGTTAGGAGATTAATTAGGAACATTTTGTTAAAGAGAGGATTTGAACCTCTGGTTATAAAGGCTTAAATTTTATGCAATTGCCGGTCTCTGCCACTTTAACTGTGCCCTGATCTAGGGCTGTGAATGTTTACTGCTTATCAGATTGAGATTGTATCATCTGTTTAGCTAGAAGGCGCCTAGGTTTAGGGAGGCCTTGTCTCTCTTGTCCTTTCGTACTGGGAGAGGCGTGTAATAGATAGAAACCGACCTGGATTACTCCGGTCTGAACTCAGATCACGTAGGACTTTAATCGTTGAACAAACGAACCGTTAATAGTTGCTGCACCATTGGGATGTCCTGATCCAACATCGAGGTCGTAAACCCTATTGTCGATAGGGACTCTAGAATAGGATTGCGCTGTTATCCCTAGGGTAACTTGTTCCGTTGATCAAGCATTGTTTGGATCAATTGATGATGTGGCTTTGACTGGTAGGTCTAAGCTTGTAATGCTCGGAGGGTTTTTTATGCTCCGAGGTCACCCCAACCTAAATTGTTAATCCATTATAGGGTTATTTTATTTCCTTTTGGTGTTTGATGTTGTTCCTTTGGATTAATTAATTGAAGCTCCATAGGGTCTTCTCGTCTTATTTATGCATCCCCGCCTCTTCACGGGGAGGTCAATTTCACTGATTGGGAGTAAGAGACAGTAAAACCCTCGTGTGGCCATTCATACAAGTCCTTATTTAGAGAACAAGTGATTATGCTACCTTTGCACGGTCAGGATACCGCGGCCGTTAAACTTATGTCACTGGGCAGGCAGTGCCTCTAATACTGGGTATGCTAGAGGTGATGTTTTTGGTAAACAGGCGGGGTTTGTGTTTGCCGAGTTCCTTTTACTCCTTTTAATCTTTCCTTGGGGCACTCCTGTGTTGGGTTAACGGATGGGAATTTAAGAAGCTTGTTATTTGATTTGCTTTTTATGCGTTAACTATCAGTGATTATTCGTTCTGATATACACTTGTGCGGGGAGAATCGACTTCTTGTTACTCATACTAACAGTATCTCTTCTATATAGTTATAGAATAGTCCAGTTTTAATTCTAGGAGTTAGTGATTGTTGTTGGTATTAAGTTGTTTGTATTGTTGAGCTTGAACGCTTTCTTTATTGATGGCTGCTTTTAGGCCAACTATGGTTAATTTTGTATACTTACTCTCTAGTTAAGGTTGTATCCTGTATCTAAAGGGCTGTCCCCTTTTAGATTATACTTTAAGTCTACAATTAAATTATGATTTTGGTAGGTAGGCTTAAGTTTGAACTAAAATTCTTTTCTGGACAACCAGCTATCACCAGGCTCGGTAGGCTTGTCACCTCTATTTATAAGTCTTCTCACTATTTTGCCACATAGATGAGTTTGCTCTGTTGGGCTGCTCATAAATAGCTCGTCTGGTTTCGGGAGTCTTAACTTAAGTTCTCTTTGCTAAGTAGTTCTAGTTAGTTCATTATGCAAAAGGTACAAGGGGTAAGCTTTGCTTTTTTTTGCTTTAATAAATTCTTTCATTGTTCCCTTGCGGTACTTTCTCTATAGCGCCAGGTGAAATTTCTATCTCCTATACTTTTACAGGTGTAGTAAATGTTTTGTTTTAGGTAATGTTATGTGGTTATGTTTGGTTGGGTTTGGGCTAGATATAGCTCAAAGTAGTCATTTTATATGATATCTCCTAGGTGTAAGCTAGGTGCTTTAGGGTTAAGCTATACTTTGGGTTGTCCAAGCGCACTTTCCAGTACGCTTACCTTGTTACGACTTGTCTCCTCTAGTAGTTTTGGTGAGTGTAATATGTTTGTGGATACCGTTTGTATTTGAGGAGGGTGACGGGCGGTGTGTGCGTGCTTCATGGCCTTATTCAACTAAGCACTCTATTCTTAATTTACTGCTAAATCCACCTTTAGCTCTTGATTTCACAAGGGCTTTCGTTTAATGAGATGTGTATCCTATAAGTAGGAAATGTAGCCCATTTCTTTCCAACCCATAAGCTACACCTTGACCTAACGTTTTTGCATTTTTGTAGTTGAGCTTACTGTGTCTCCTTTTTAGGGTTTGCTGAAGATGGCGGTATATAGGCTGAGTTGGCAAGGGTTGGTGAGGTTTATCGGGGTTTATCGATTATAGAACAGGCTCCTCTAGGAGGATATAAAGCACCGCCAAGTCCTTTGAGTTTTAAGCTTTGGCTAGTATTACTCTGGCGAAGGGTCTTGTTATGGACTCTTTAAGTTTAGGGCTAAGCATAGTGGGGTATCTAATCCCAGTTTGGGCCTTAGCTATCGTGTATTCGGATTATTTAAAGTTACTTTCGTAATGGGGCTTACAGTAGCTGTGGCTTTTTACAGCGTAGCTAAAGTTTGGCTTTATTGTTTTAGGGATCCTAAACACGCTTTACGCCGTATATCTATTAATTAGGGTTAATCGTATGACCGCGGTGGCTGGCACGAAATTTACCAACCCTTAAATAAACATAACTTAGTCAAACTTTCGTTTATTGCTTAATTTTTGTCACTGCTGTTTCCCGTGGGGGTGTGGTTGAGCAAGGCGTTGTGAGCTACCTAGTGGTGTGCTTGATACCCGCTCCTTTATATCGTTGAGTACGATTTATAGGGCATTCTCACTGGGATGCGGATACTTGCATGTGTAGTTTTGTTTACAACTAATAGAAAGGCTGGGACCAAACCTATGTGTTTATGGAGTTTTGTAAACTCATCTAGGCATTTTCAGTGCCTTGCTTTAATTGTTAAGCTACATTAAC